GAAGGTTTTATTATAGCCTTCGGGTTCAGTAAATTATAATTTTACATGCGAATTTTAGATTAAATATTTTTTATAAGTAGTGAATAAATTTAATGATTAAGGAGGTTTAGAATTAGATATTAATAAGAGTATAAACTAATCTTGTGCCAGCAGTTGCGGTTAGACATGATATACTTCTGAACTTGGCTCGGGTGATAATAATCTTATTAATTAGGAAGTGATAATTAACTTTATAAGGTGAAATTTTATAGTTGATTTAGTTTATTTTTGAAGGAAAAATTATTAAATTTTTGTATTAAACTAGGATTAGATACCCTATTATTGAAAGTGTGAATTAAAATTCCTGAGGAGTATTAGATGTTCTTGAAATTTAAAAAATTTGGCGGTGTTTTAGTCTGTTCAGAGGAACCTGTCCTGTAATTGATAATCCACGATTAATTGAACTTGTTTTTTAAGTTTGTATATCGTCGTTATTTGAATATCTTTAAAGGGTTAAATATTCAATATTTGGAATTTTAAACCAAATCAGATCAAGGTGCAGTTTACAGACAAGAAGAGATGGGTTACAATGAATATATTTATATGGTTTGAGAAGTGAAATTTTTACAATAAATAGGATTTGAAAGTAAAATTAATAATTTAATTGGTTTGACTTAAGCTCTAAAATATGCACATATCGCCCGTCGCTCCCACCATAAGGTGGGATAAGTCGTAACATAGTAGGTGTACCGGAAGGTGTGCCTGGAAAGACAAATTAAAGCTTTAGAGAAAGTATTTTATTTACATTAAAAAGTTAACTGTGAGATTCAGTTTAATTTGATATTAAAATTTTTATTTGTTTAGAATTTTTAAAAGGAATTATTTGTTTAAGTATTTATAATGAAATAATAGTTTTAATTATAGATTAATAGTACAGTGAAGGAAAATGCAGAATTATGGAAAGAATTTTTTATTTAGGGTACCTTTTGTATCAGGGTTTATTAAAAGGAGTTTGAATTTTAAATTTTCTCGAATTTATAAGAGCTAAGAATATATAAATTTTAATGTAGAAGAATTATTTATAATATATTTTTTGATATTATACGTTAGTCGGGTATAAATATATCTAGTTTTTTAAGAAATTAATTTAATTAAGCTAATTGAGGGGGTGATTTATTTTGTAAATATACCTAATAATTAAGTAATATTTAAGGGGATAAGCTTTTAAGTAGAAGTTTAAAAGAAGTTTACATTTTAAAGTTGAATAGGAATAGAAGTTTTCATTTTTTGTAGTGTTTTATATCAAGACTTTAATTTAAGTGATTTGTTTTTTTTTAGTTTGTTTATTAAAATATTAAAATTAATTTGATAGTTTTAGGTAATAATGATAAAATTAGTATAGAAATTTGTTTAAGTGTTTATGAATATAAATTTTAATTAAGGAATTCGGCAAATATATTTTCTGCCTGTTTATTAAAAACATGGCTTTTTGGGAATAATTTAAGGTCAGGCCTGCCCCATGATTAATTAAATGGCCGCGGTACTCTGACCGTGCAAAGGTAGCATAATCATTAGTTTTTTAATTGAAAGCTGGAATGAACGGTCTTACAAGAAAATTACTGTCTCAATTAAATGATTTTAGAATTTTATTTTTTAGTTAGAAAGCTAAAATGTTTTTAGGGGACGAGAAGACCCTATAGAATTTAATAAGGTTTTTTTAGATTGTGTTTTTGGTTTAATTATTTTGGTTTAGTGAAACTTATTTTGTTGGGGTGATTGAAAAATTTAGTAAACTTTTTTTTTATAAGATTACTAATATGTATATTTATGATCCGTTTTTTACGATTAAAAGAATAAATTACCTTAGGGATAACAGCGTAATTAGTTTGGAGAGTTCTTATCGATAAACTAGTTTGCGACCTCGATGTTGGATTAAAATTAACTTTTGGTGTAGGGGCTAATAGGTTGAGTCTGTTCGACTTTTAAAATTTTACATGATCTGAGTTTAAACCGGCGTGAGCCAGGTTGGTTTCTATCTCTTGATAGTTTTAATATTTTAGTACGAAAGGACCAAGTATTAATTTTATGAATTTGTTTATGAATATTATTATTGTTTTGGCAGATAAGTGCGTTAAATTTAGAATTTAGGTATGTATGGATAATACAAGCAATAATATATATATTGGATTTGGTTTTTCTATTTTATGGAATATTAATTTTAATTGTTTGTGTTTTGATTGGGGTTGCTTTTTTAACTCTTCTTGAGCGGAAAGTTTTGGGATATATTCAACTTCGAAAAGGTCCAAATAAGGTTGGGTTTTTAGGGGTTCCACAGCCTTTTAGAGATGCAATTAAGCTTTTTACAAAGGAACAGACTTATCCTTTAATAAGGAATTATGGGTTATATTACGCTTCCCCTGTTTTTAATTTGTTTCTTTCTTTATTAATTTGATTATGTATTCCTCTTTTTTCTGGATTTTTGAGGTTTAGTTTAGGAATTCTGTATTTTTTATGCTGTGCAAGGCTCAGAGTTTATACTGTAATATTAGCTGGATGATCATCTAATTCTAATTATTCTATATTAGGAAGAATGCGGGCTGTTGCTCAAACTATTTCATATGAGGTAAGTTTAGCTTTAACTTTATTATCTTTTTTAATTTTAATTATAAGTCTTAATTTAGTAGATTTAAAGGCTTATCAAAGAATAATTTGATTTATTGTAATTAGACTTCCTTTATGTATAGTGTGATTTGTTTCAAGATTAGCTGAGACTAATCGGACTCCTTTTGATTTTGCTGAGGGTGAGTCAGAATTAGTATCAGGATTTAATGTTGAGTACAGAGGAGGGGGATTTGCTTTAATTTTTTTAGCTGAATATTCAAGAATTTTATTTATAAGAATAATGTGCTGTATACTATTTTTGGGGGCAAATTTTCTAAGCTTTTTGATCTTTTTTTTATTAGGATTTATATCTTTTTTGTGGGTCTGGGTTCGAGGGACTCTTCCTCGATTTCGATATGATAAGCTTATATATTTGGCATGGAAAAGATATTTACCTCTTTCTTTAAATTATTTTTTGTTTTTCCTAGGATTAAAGATGTTTGTCTTTACCTGGGTGATTTAGTGAATGAAATTTAGTAGTGAGAGTCTTAAACTTAATAATTTAATAAAGTGAGTAATGTTTAGTAGAATATTATTTAAGGTTACATTAGTAATTAGTGAGTGTGAATTTATTAAATAAAATTATAAGTTGATTATTTTGAATTTATAGTCAATTTTAGTGAATGAAATTTAGTAGTATAAAGGTTAATTTAATTAAGTTAATAGAGGGTTTACTCTTTTTTGTATTTTCAAAATACATACTTATACAAGTTCATTAACTAATTTTTGAAAATAATTTTATCCCATAATATATGAATTAAGGGATTAATGATAAAGTAAGAGAAGTATATAATAGTAAGGATTTGTCCTACTGTAATATATGGGTCTTCTACAGGGCGTGCGCCGATTCAGGTAAGAAGAATTACTACTGATAAGAATGATCAAAAAAGAATTTTATTAATAGGGTAAAATTGAGTTCTTTGTAACTTTTTTTTATTAATAAAAGGAACAATTAGAAGAATAAGAATTGATAAAACAAGGGCAATTACACCTCCTAATTTATTAGGAATAGATCGTAGGATTGCGTATGCAAATAGGAAGTATCATTCAGGTTGAATATGAACTGGGGTTACTAAAGGATTAGCTGGGATAAAATTTTCAGGGTCTCCAAGGAGATTAGGTCTTACTAGAACTAAGCTAGTGAGAATGAAGGTTATAATAATATATCCAAAGATGTCTTTGTAGGAAAAGTACGGGTGAAAGGGAATTTTATCAATGTTTCTATTAGTACCTAAGGGGTTATTTGAACCTGTTTGATGAAGAAAAAGAAGATGAATTATTACTAGGGCTGCAATAATAAAGGGTAGAAGAAAGTGTAATGCAAAGAATCGGGTTAGTGTTGCGTTGTCAACGGCGAATCCCCCTCATAATCATTGAACAATTAGTGTTCCAACATATGGGATAGCTGATAGGAGATTTGTAATTACAGTAGCCCCTCAGAAAGATATTTGTCCTCAGGGGAGAACATATCCTAGGAAAGCGGTGGCAAAAACACAGAAAAGAATAATTACTCCGACAGATCACGTTAATTCTAGATTATATGAGCTGTAATATAATCCTCGTCCAATATGGAGATAAAGACAGATAAAGAAGAATGAGGCTCCATTGGCATGGGTTGTTCGAATTAATCATCCATAATTTACGTCTCGTGAGATATGAATTACTCTGTTGAATGCTGTATCAATATTGGCGGTGAAGTGTATAGCTAGGAAGATTCCAGTAATGATTTGGATTCCTAAGCATAATCCTAGTAGAGAGCCAAAGTTTCATCATGCTGAGATATTTGAGGGTGATGGTAAGTCAATAAGGGAATTATTAATGATTTTAGTTATAGGGGAAATTTTTCGAATTGGAGTTTTCATTAGTTGTAGTTTCGAAGGGGTCCTTGTTTGAATCTGGAAATTTTAATTACAATGATTATAGTGATTAGGAGATAAATAATTAGAAGTACAGAAATTATAATGGCAGGAAAATTAAGAAATTTGTTTAAGGATAAAAGGGAAAAGATTAATTTATAATTTTCTGAGGTTATAATTTTTGATCTTAAAAATCATTGATCTATTAGAGGGGAGATAATAATAATTATTGTGAAAGATGATAATAAGAATAAAATAATAGGGGTTGATGACTTAAATTTTTCATTTGAGGCTACTCTTGTCATATATATAAATAGGACAAGTATACCTCCAATTATAATAAGAAGTAAGATGTATGAATATCAGAAGGTAATGTTTATTCATCCTGAAATTAAAGCAATTAAAACAGATTGGATGAGGAGAAGTCCTCCCAAAGATAAGGGATGATTAACTAAGGGTATTAATATTGCTGGGATGAGGGAGGTGAAAAGGATAATTATCATAAGTTCAGGAAGTAGTTTATTAAAAATATTAATTTTGGAGATTAATGATGAAGAGAAGATCCTTTCTGAAGTTTTAAAAGATTTTCTTATTTTTGGTTTACAAGACCAATATTTTACTTAAATTATTAAAACTAATGACAATTTTTGCCAGGGCATCCTTTTTTATATATTTAATAGGTTTATTATCTTTTTGCCTTAATCGTAAACATTTACTTTTAATATTATTGAGATTAGAATTTATTGTAGTAGTTTTATTTCTTTTATTATATACATATCTTTGTTTGTATTTGTATGAATTTTATTTTCTTATGATTTTTTTAACTATAAGTGTATGTGAAGGGGCATTAGGACTTTCTGTTTTGGTTTTACTTATACGAACTTACGGGAATAATTATATAATTTCTTTTAATTTATTATGATAAAGTTTTTATTTTCATTAGTGTTTATAGTTCCATTAAGATTTATAAAGAAGGGATTTTGGTTTAATCAATGTCTTTATATAAGGTTGATTTTTTTATTCTTGCTTGAGATTAGGTTAAGAAGACTATATTGTAATATTAGGTATTTTTTTGGGGTGGATTTACTTTCTTATATAATAATTTTATTGAGATTTTGAATTTGTTCGTTGATGGTGATAGCAAGAGAAGGAATTTTTAAGACTAATTATTTTAGAAGTTTATATTTATTTACTTTGTTGGTTTTGCTAATTTCTTTATTTTGTACATTTGCTTCTATAAATTTGTTTGTATTTTATTTGTTTTTTGAGTTTAGACTTATTCCAACTTTAATTTTAATTGTAGGTTGAGGATATCAGCCAGAGCGTATTCAGGCGGGGGTTTATTTATTGTTTTATACGCTTGTTGCTTCTTTACCTATAATAATTAGTATTTTTTATTACTATAGATTGTATGGTTCTTTAGATTTTTTCTTTTTTTTTAAAAGTGTGGAGTTTTTAATATTTTATATTTGTACTAGTATTGTTTTTTTAGTTAAAATGCCAATGTATTTTATTCATTTATGACTTCCAAAAGCTCATGTAGAGGCCCCAGTATCGGGTTCAATAATTTTGGCAGGAGTGATATTAAAGCTAGGGGGTTATGGACTTATGCGTTTAATACAAATTATAATTCCTATAGCGATTAAAATTAATGTTGTATTTATTACTATTGGGTTAGTTGGAGGGTTTTTTGTTTCATTAATTTGTTTACGTCAGGGTGATATTAAATCTTTAATTGCTTATTCATCTGTAGCTCATATGGGATTAGTTTTAGGGGGAATTATAACACTTAATTACTGAGGGTTAAGAGGTTCTCTTGTAATAATAGTAGCTCATGGCTTGTGTTCTTCAGGTTTATTTTGTTTGGCTAATATTTCTTATGAGCGATTAGGAAGACGAAGATTTTATCTTAATAAGGGGTTAATTAATTTGATACCAAGTATATCTCTTTGATGATTTTTATTAAGTTCTTCAAATATGGCGGCTCCTCCTTCATTAAATTTGATAGGTGAAATCATGCTTATTAATAGGCTGGTATCATGAAGATTTTTATCTATAATTTTTTTATCTTTAATTTCTTTTTTTAGAGCTGCTTATAGTTTGTTTTTGTATGCTTATTCTCAGCATGGAAAATTATATAGAGGAATATATTCTTTAAGTATAGGTAATGTTCGTGAGTATTTACTTTTATTTTTGCATTGATTTCCTTTAAATATCATTATTTTAAAGGGGGAATTTTTGGTTTTATGAAATTACTTGAGTAGTTTAATAATAAAATATTGATTTGTGGTGTCATAGATGTAGGAATACCTTAAGTAATAATAATTTGTTTAGTTTATTTTATAGTATTTTTAGTTTTTAGAATAGTAAGATTTTTTATAAGTTTAAATTTTATATCTATAGATTATAGAATAGTTCTAGAAATTGAAATAGTTAGTGTAAATTCTTCTAGGATTGTAATGTCTATTTTATTGGATTGAATATCACTTTTATTTGCTAGGTTTGTTTTGTTTATTTCTTCAATAGTTATTTTTTACAGATTAGAATATATGGAGGGAGATTTAATAATTAATCGGTTTATTATATTAGTAGCTATATTTGTTGCTTCTATATTATTATTAATTTTTAGACCAAATTTAATTAGAATTTTGCTTGGATGGGATGGATTAGGACTGGTTTCTTATTGTTTAGTAATTTATTATCAAAATGTTAAGTCTTTTAATGCAGGAATATTAACAGCTTTAACTAATCGTTTAGGGGATGTAGCTTTTTTAATAAGAATTGCTTGAATATTGAATTTTGGTAGATGGAATTATTTATTTTTTTTGGATGTAATATCAAATAGAATAGAAATAGATATTATTGTGTTTTTGATAGTATTTGCGGGAATAACAAAGAGGGCTCAAATTCCTTTTTCTTCATGACTTCCAGCTGCTATAGCAGCTCCAACCCCTGTTTCTTCTTTAGTTCATTCTTCAACTCTTGTAACAGCAGGAGTTTATTTATTAATTCGTTTTAATTTTTGTATAGGAGAAAAGGTAAAGATAATTTTATTATTTGTTGCCAGATTAACTATATTTATGGCAGGATTGGGGGCAAGTTATGAGTATGATTTAAAAAAAATTATTGCTCTTTCTACTTTAAGACAGTTGGGATTAATAATAAGAATTTTAGCTATAGGAGGGTATGTTTTAGCATTTTATCATCTTTTGACACATGCTTTATTTAAAGCGTTGTTGTTTATATGTGCAGGTGCTATAATTCATGGAATAAGTAATTGTCAGGATATTCGTTTTATAGGGGGTTTAATTAATCAAATACCTTTGACTTGCGTATTTTTTGTAATTTGTAATATGTCTTTATGTGGATTACCATTTTTATCTGGATTTTATTCTAAGGATTTGATTTTAGAGTTTATTTCAATAAGAAATATGGGGATTTATATTTATATAATTTATTTTGTTTCTACAGGTTTAACAGTTGCTTATACTTTTCGTTTGATTTATATAGTATTAAGGGGGGACTATAATCATTTTTGTTTTCATGGAATTAATGATTCAGGTTTATTAATACTAAAGGGGATAGCAGGAATTATTTTTTTTGTAGTTTTTATAGGAAGAGGTTTAAGGTGGATAATATTATCGACACCTTATTTTATTTGTTTACCTTTTTTTATAAAAATAATGACTTTAATTGTAACAGTAGTTGGAGGATGAATTGGGTATGAATTAGCTCAATTAGTTTTGAGATACAAATCTAAATCATTAAAGTTTAATTTAAGTTCAATTTTTATAGGATCTATATGAAATATACCTTATATTTCAACATTTGGGGTTAATTATTTTCCTCTTCAGCAAGGGGAAATTTTATACAGGTCTTTAGATCAAGGATGATCTGAATATTTAGGAAGTCAAAATTTATATAGTTCTTTATCATTTTTATCTAAATTTCTTCAGATTTTTCATTTGAATAATTTGAAAATTTTTTTATCTTTAACGGCGATATGAATTGCATTTTTAATTTTAATAATTTACTACTTAAATAGCTTAATATTAGAGCAGGATATTGAAGATATCCCGGTGATTTAAAATCTTTAAGTATTTATAAGATGGGATCTAATTTTACAATGAAAGTGTAATGTTTTTTTTTAAACTATATAAATAGAAGTGTCAATGGGGTTTCACCACTAATTAAATGAGTTAGAAGTTCATTATTTGATAAACCACTTCTTTAATTGGAAAAAATTCATTATTATCATTAACAGTGATAAACCTCTACTTTGGTTTCAATTAAAAATAAGGATGGTTTCCATCAAGATTTTAGGTCGAAACTAAATACAAAAATTTGCTTCTTATTTAAGATAAATTGATGATCAATACTTTTTAAGTGCAAATTAAATGTTATAATTAACTATTATCCCAAGAAGCTCATTCAAGAGCTCCTTGGTTTCATTCATGATAAAGACCAATTAAAAGGATGGAAATAAAGAAAGAAGCAATTGCTCAGAAATAGTATATGCTGGATATTTTTAGGATAGAAATAAGGGGAATGAGAAGGGCAATTTCTACATCAAAAATCAGAAAAATTAATGCAATTAAAAAAAATTGAAGACTGAAAGGAAGGCGAGGAGATATTTTAGGGTCAAATCCACATTCGAAGGGGGAGCTTTTTTCTCGGTCAATATAAGTTTTTTTAGAAAGAATTGAAGAGATTATTATTATAAGGGAAGAAATTATTAAAATAAGAAAAGCTCCTGAGATTAAAATAAATATTATTTATACTATTTCTAGATAATTTGATTGGAAGTCAAATATAATAAATTATATTATATAAATATCTACCTCATCAGTAGATTGAAATATAAAGGAATAATCAGACTACATCAACAAAATGTCAGTATCAAGCTGCTGCTTCGAAACCAAAGTGATGAATAGAAGAGAAGTGATTATTTAGGTGGCGAAAAAGCCCTACAGCTAGGAATGTTGTACCAATAATAACATGGATTCCATGAAATCCTGTTGCTATAAAGAAGGATGAACCATAAACAGCATCTGCGATTGTGAAAGGTGCTTCCTTATATTCATATGCTTGAAGAAGAGTGAAATATACCCCTAAGATTACCGTTAATGAAAGACCTTGGGTTACTTGATTAAAGTTATTTTCAATAAGTCTATGATGAGCTCAAGTAACTGTAAGACCTGAGGTTAATAAAATAAGAGTATTAAGAAGGGGGATTTGGAGGGGGTTGAAAGGATTAATTCCCTTGGGAGGTCATATTATACCTAATTCAATTGAGGGAGTAAGTCTTCTATGAAAGAATCCTCAAAAAAATGAAATAAAGAAAAATACTTCAGATGTGATGAATAAAATTATTCCTCAACGTAATCCTATAGTTACAATATAGGTGTGTAGTCCTTGGTATGTACCTTCACGAGAAATATCTCGTCATCATTGAAATATAACTAATGAAGTAATTAAAAATCCAAGAAGAAGAAGGTTATTATTATATAAATGAAATCATTTAATAATTCCAGTTATTGTAATTATTGCTGCAAAAGCTCCTAAAATAGGTCAAGGTCTTGCGTCGACAAGGTGAAATGGGTGATTTTTATGGGACATTAATTAACTTCACTTGAGTATAAGGATCTTAATACAGCGAATACATATGATTGAATAATTGCAACAGCAGATTCTAAAACTAGTAGTAGGATTTGTGTGAGGAGAAGAACAATAATTAGGGAAGAAGGGATAGAGGGACCTGTGTTTCCAAGAAGAGTTATTAGAAGATGTCCAGCAATTATATTAGCAGCGAGTCGAACAGCTAAAGTTCCTGGTCGAATAATGTTTCTAATTGTTTCGATACATACTATGAAAGGCATAAGTAAAGGAGGTGTTCCCTGAGGAACTAGATGTGCTAGTATATGGATAGTATTATTAATTCACCCAAAAATTATAAAGCTTAACCAAAGGGGTAAGGCAAGAGTAAGAGTAAGAACTAAATGTCTAGTTCTTGTAAAAATATAGGGGAATAGACCTAGGAAGTTATTATAAAGAATTAGGGAGAAAAGAGAAATAAAAATAAAAGTTCCTCCTTTGGATGCAGGGCCGAGAAGAGTTTTGAATTCTTTATGAAGAGAGGATAAAATTTTTTTTCAAAGGGAAAATGATCGATTAGGAATTAATCAGAATGAATAGGGAATAAAAATTAGGCATAAAATTGTTCTCAATCAGTTTAGGGGAATATAAAAGGATGTTGATGGGTCAAATGAAGAAAATAAATTTGCTATCATTTTCAAGTTTTTAGAGATTGAATTTTATCAAAGAAAAGATTTTTAGGTGATTGGCTAAAGATTGTATAGTTAATAATTCTTACAATAATTAAAATTACAGAAAATAATAATATTAATGTTAATCAATTTAAAGGTGCTATTTGAGGAATTAAAGGCTACCCAGAGGTAATAATAATTTGACAAATTAGCGTTATTTTTTAACTAAGCCTTTCATTAGAAGTAGGCGTTAATTTACTATGGAGTGGTTTAAGAGACCATTACTGACTTTCAGTTATCTAATGAGGAATCTCCTATTTTTGAAACTCATTTAATGAAAAATGTAGGGGAAATTCTTTCAAGAACAATTGGTATAAATCTGTGATTTGCACCACAGATTTCAGAACATTGACCAAAAAATAGTCCAGTACGGTTTAAAAGGAATCTGACTTGATTTAATCGTCCTGGTGTTGCATCAATTTTTACACTCAGCGCAGGAATAGTTCATGAATGGAGAACATCAGCGGCTGTAACTATTAGACGAATTTGGGAATTGTAAGGAAGAACAGCCCGATTATCTACATCAAGAAGACGGAATCTAGATTTATTTAATTCTGAGGTTGGGATTATATAAGAGTCAAATTCAATGTTTTTGAAATCTGTGTATTCATAGGATCAATATCATTGATGACCAATAGTTTTTATAGATACTAAGGGGTTATTAATTTCATCAAGAAGATAAAGTAAGCGGAGAGAAGGGAGAGCAATAAAAATTAAAGTGACTGCTGGTAGAATTGTTCAGATTACTTCAATAGTTTGACCTTCAAGGAGATATCGATAATTGTATTTGTTGAAAAATAAACTTGATATTAAGTATCCTACTAAAACTGTAATTATTAGTAAAATTATTAAAGTGTGATCATGAAAAAATGAAAGCTGTTCTATTAGGGGTGAGGCTCTATCCTGAAGAAGAAGTATCTTTCAAGTTGCAATTTCTAAAAAAAGTTGCACTTTATATTTGGGGTTTAAGTCCACCGCACTATTCTGCCATATTAGAAATTAGAAAGTATAGGAAGTTCAGAATATCTATGTTCTGAGGGTGGCATTGATTGAAGTCATTCAATTGAGGATGTTATTCTTAAAGGTGAAAGTCTTTTTCGTATAGCAATAAAAGCTTCTCATATAATAAAAAGGAATAAAATGATTCTTACTAATGAGATAAGTGAACCGATTGAGGAGACAATATTTCAAGTTGTGTAAGCATCTGGATAGTCAGAATATCGTCGAGGTATTCCTCTTAATCCAAGGAAATGTTGTGGAAAAAAGGTTATATTTACTCCAAGGAACATTACAAGAAACTGAATTTTTAATAGCTTATTGTTTAGGGAAAGTCCTGTAAATAAGGGAAATCAATGGACAAAGCCTGCTATAATTGCAAATACTGCTCCTATAGAAAGAACATAATGGAAATGAGCAACGACGTAGTAAGTGTCGTGAAGAACAATGTCAATAGATGAATTAGCTAATACTACTCCAGTTAGGCCTCCTACAGTGAAGAGGAAGACAAAACCTAGAGCTCAGAGTATGGAAGGAGAATAATTGATTTGAGTTCCATGAAGGGTTGCTAGTCATCTAAAGATTTTAATTCCAGTAGGAACAGCAATAATTATAGTTGCTGATGTAAAATAGGCTCGAGTATCAACGTCCATTCCTACAGTAAATATGTGGTGGGCTCACACAATAAAACCTAGAAGACCAATTGCTATTATGGCATAAATTATTCCTAGAGTTCCAAAGGTTTCCTTTTTTCTTCTTTCTTGGCTAATAATATGAGAAATTATTCCAAATCCGGGCAGAATTAGAATATAGACTTCTGGGTGGCCAAAAAATCAGAATAGGTGTTGGTACAGAATTGGGTCACCACCTCCTGCTGGGTCAAAGAAGGTAGTATTAATATTACGATCTGTAAGAAGTATTGTAATAGCACCTGCAAGGACAGGTAAAGATAGAAGTAGGAGAAGAGCAGTGAGAACAACTGCTCATACAAACAAAGGTATACGATCAAAGGTAACTCCAGTAGTTCGTATATTAATTACAGTAGTAATAAAATTTACTGCACCAAGAATAGATGAAATACCTGCTAAATGGAGACTAAAAATAGCTAGATCAACTGAAGCTCCTCTATGGGCAATATTAGAGGATAAAGGAGGATACACAGTTCATCCTGTTCCTGCTCCGTTTTCTACTATTCTTCTCATTAGAAGGAATGTAAGGGAAGGGGGTAAAAGTCAAAATCTTATATTGTTTATACGAGGAAATGCTATATCTGGGGCTCCTAATATTAAAGGTACCAACCAGTTTCCGAATCCCCCAATTATAATTGGTATTACTATGAAGAAAATTATAATGAATGCATGGGCAGTTACAATTACATTATAAATTTGATCATCACCAATTAGTGAGCCAGGGTTTCCTAATTCAGCACGGATTAAAATTCTTAAGGAAGTTCCTACCATTCCGGACCATCTTCCTAGAAGAAAGTATAAAGTACCGATATCTTTATGGTTTGTCGAGAATAATCACTTGTTCGGTGAAATGGCTGAGGTATAAGCGATAGGCTGTAAACTTATTCACGAATTAATTTCTTTTACCAGCCTTATATTCAAAATGATACCAAATTGCAAGTTTGGTGGTGGATTATTCCTAAGGCTTAAAATTTTTTTTTTAATGGTGACTTTGAAGGTCACAGGTTTCTTTTTAACCTAAATCCTTGATTAAAAAAAGTTAAAAATCAAGGTTGATAAGATTAATCTTGCTAGCGTTACAAGATTAATTGATATAATAAGGAACTTATGAGTAGGGAATTCATTAATTTGGATGAAGGTATTTATTGAAAGGACAAGAGTTCTAAAGGTAATTCGTATATAAAAGTATAGAGTAGCTAGAGTTGCTAGAATTATTACGATGGCTAGAGAGAAAAATCTTTCATTAATTATGACTTGGATGGTTAGTCATTTTGGGAAGAATCCAAGGAAGGGGGGCAGTCCTCCTAAAGATAAAAAATTAAGAATAAAGAATATTTTAATTAAAGGTTCTTGGTTTATTGAAAGAGTCAGTTGCTTTATATAGAAAATGTTTAGTTTTTTAAACATTACGACGATATTTAATGTAATTACTGAATAAATAATGAAGTAAATTATTCAAATTATTTCAAAAAATAAGGATGCTGCAATTATTCAACCAATATGATTAATTGAGGAATATGCTATGATTTTTCGAAGACTTAAATGATTTTGACCTATTACCCCTCTTACAAATATGCATGAAATAATAGCTGTGACTAAAAGTAAAAGGGTTTTTCCTGAATAGGAAAGTAGTATTATAGGTGCAATTTTTTGTCAAGTTAGAAGAATCATTCTATTTAATCAATTTAAACCTTCTATAACTTCAGGAAACCAAAAATGGAGGGGGGCAGCCCCCATTTTCAGAAGAAGAGAGGTATTGAATAATAGTCTTGATTGAATACTGTTTTGTAGTGGGTATAGAATTTTGGTTGAAAGGATAATAATTGCTAAAAGAAGAATTGTTGAAGCTATTACTTGGGCAATAAAGTATTTTAGGGCTGATTCAGATGAATACATATTTTTTGAGGTTCTAATTAATGGAATAAATGAAAGTAGATTAATTTCTAATCCTATTCATATACCTATCCAAGAATAAGAGGATGCTGCGACTATAGTTCCCAGGGCGAGGAACGAGCCAAATAATATTTTATTTAAGTATCATATTAAATAAGAAAGGAATAAACCTTTATAAGTGGGGTATGAACCCAATAGCTTTATTTAGCTTACTTATTTACATTTTAGTATAAGAGGTACAGGAATTTTTGATATTTCTAGAGGTAGTTTAATTCTGCCAAATGTAATAAAGGTATATTATACATAATTTGTTCTATCAAAACAATCCTTTTGATCAGGCACTTTATT